ATCAGAATAACTTACTCCATTAAGTTCGCCACCATAGAACTCAACAGTAACACCTACTTGTTCAACACTATACTTTGATTCTGCCCTTCTAAAAGGAACATCAGCTCTCACAATTCCGTCTTCATCTACCAAAACTACCGGAAATGTTTCAAAAAAAGTAGGCATACGACGTACAAAAAGCTCGCGCCCTTCTTTATCTCTAAAGACGGGGTGTCCTAACCATCCAACAGCAATTCCATCCCCATTGTCCATTGAGCCTGCTCTGAATAATCCCCCCTTTGCCGGATTATTACCAATATAATCATAAAAAGCTAATTTTTCGGGAATTTTAGACCAAGCTTCCGATAAACTAAGATTTTCGGCTAGCCCGGCACTAACTCTTCGATATATTTCTTGCTGAAAGTATCCCTGATCCCACTGATAACGAGTAGGACCAAATAATTCGATTGGGGTAGTTGCTGAACCATACCACATAGTTCCAGCAACAACAAAAGCTGCAAAAAAAACAGCAGCGATACTACTGGAAAGTACAGTTTCAATATTGCCCATACGTAATCCTTTGTATAGACGTTGAGGCGGACGAACACTAAGATGGAATAGGCCTGCTAATATGCCCAATGTACCCGCTGCAATATGATGAGAGGCTATTCCTCCCGGAACAAAAGGATCAAAACCTTCCGCGCCCCACGCTGGATTTACAGATTGTACTTTTCCAGTTAGTCCATAAGGATCGGACACCCATATTCCAGGACCATACAAACCTGTTACATGAAATGCGCCAAAGCCAAAGCAAGCTACCCCTGAGAGAAATAAATGAATTCCAAAGATCTTGGGCAAATCCAAAGAAGGTTTTCCCGTACGTTCATCACAGAATATTTCTAGGTCCCAATATACCCAATGCCAGATAGCTGCCAAGAAGCACAAACCGGAAAACACTATGTGTGCCCCTGCCACACCTTCATAACTCCAAATACCCGGATTTGTTATAGTTCCTCCTGAAATACTCCAACCACCCCACGAATTGGTTATTCCTAAACGAGTCATGAAGGGTATAACGAACATACCTTGTCTCCACATCGGATCAAGAACGGGATCAGAGGGATCAAAAACCGCTAATTCATATAAAGCCATCGAACCAGCCCAACCAGAAACTAGAGCTGTATGCATTATATGAACAGAAAGCAATCGACCGGGATCATTCAATACGACAGTATGAACACGATACCAAGGTAAACCCATGGAAATACCTCTTTATCAAAGAAAAATAGACACTATGCCGCTTTATTTTATCGCATTGGAAAAGACTATATATACTAACCATGTACCTAACCTTTTCAGTAGATTCCGTATCAGAAAGGATTAATATTTATTCCATTCCATTGAAAATAACGTGAAAATAACGGAACAATTTAGTTCGTAAGAACAAAGAGAAGCAGATCTATTCTATACCCGATAAGTACCAATACGCAATGGGAGGATTGGTCCCATTTTTGGGGAACGAATGGATAGATACTTGTTTATCATTCGAACGATCGATTTCTCTGTCTTACTCTATAAACTTTCCAATCTATGTATCAAATAGAATAAAGAGAAAAAAGGGATGAAGACAATAAACCATTGATTGTTACGTTTCCATATTAAAGTGAAGTATAGTACTAAATTTTTTTCTTTAATTTAATGCCCATTGGTGTTCCAAAAGTACCTTTTCGGAGTCCTGGAGAGGAAGATGCGGTTTGGGTTGACGTATAGTGCGACTTGTCAGACATATTGGGTCATATGGGATTTACCCGTTCTCTCCCCTGATCGAGATATCCTCTGTTTCGCCCAAGAGATATTGTATTGAGTGAGGCATCAATCAATCATTCGGAGCGTGAAGTGCAATTAGATCAATTTATTTTATATTGGGGATCAATATTATCAATTTAGAAGAATTTATGGTTTACTTGGACTGATAAAATAAAGTATCCAGGCTCCGTTCAGAAAATACCAAATCGATAACAAATTGTTAATATAATATATGTATGATTACCACTTGTATCATAAATGATTCTTATACCTACTATTACTATAGTAGTGATAGTAGTGATCCCAAATTGCCGACCAACGGAATAGTATGATGAATACATCAAATAGTTTTGGGAAAGCAAGACACGAAATTAACAAAAAAAAAGAAGTCATAACAAAAAAATGGTACTGAGACCATTTGTCCTATATGTGCAAATAGAATTCGGACAGATCTTTTCCCGGGGTAGACCATGAACCTAAAAGAATTGAAAGGGCCCATTCAGGAACAAGACAATGACATCGTTATTTTAATATCGATGAAACAATACATCAATGATAGGTTAGTTTAATAAGTTCAGTAATCTCTTTTTTTTTTTTAGAGGGAAGGGAGCCTAAACTCATCTCATTTTTTTTAATAGAAGACCTTTCATTAAGAAAACCTGTTACATAAAAAAAAAGAAATAAAACTGGAATCGACACATTGATTCTTTTTTTTCTTTTTCGCAATTTTTTTTGAACCGTATGTATCCAAAGGTGCACGTACGGTTCCTAAGGGATGCAATTTTGTCCTAATCAACCGACTTTATCGAGAAAGATTACTTTTTTTAGGCCAAGTGGTTGATAGCGAGATCTCGAATCAACTTGTTGGTCTCATGGTATATCTCAGTATAGAAGATGGTACTAGGGATCTTTATTTGTTTATAAACTCTCCCGGCGGATGGGTAATACCAGGAATAGCCATTTATGATACTATGCAATTTGTGTCACCTAATGTGCATACGGTATGCATGGGATTAGCCGCGTCAATGGGATCTTTTATTCTGGTCGGAGGAGAAATTACCAAACGTCTAGCATTCCCTCACGCTTGGCGCCAATGAGTTTTTATTTGATTGAAAAAAAAAAAAGAAGACTATGCCTTCGCCACATTGATTATAAAAGAAAATTATAAGTAATAATAGCATGGCACTTCGGGTTCGATATGAACAAACCATTATTGTTTTTTCATAACATGAGATTTTGTATCGAGATAGTAGTATGAAATAAAGGTTATTTCCGATTTGATCTTATGTGTCGGGAGTACATTTCAGTGTCACAAACCATTTTTCTTCCACACCAGAAGTCTCTTTCTGATACTTATGCTATGAAAGAAAGAGTACGAAAATGAAAAAAAAAAGATCATTTTTGACTTATTTGATCGTATCAAAAAGAAACTTTGGGATTGCTAAATCACAGACGAGATAAATATATAAAGTAACAGAACCATCATAGTATTCTTTTTTACTTCTATGAAAGGAAGGGTGGTAAATGGATCATTCAACGATCTGGATTAGATGGATTCTATTTCTTTCTTCGATAGAATAGAAGAGAAGAAAAAGTCAATTCCATTGCGGAGCCGTATGCAATGAACAAAAGATGCCTGTACGGTTATTCAATTCTATTTGATTTTTTTTTCTTGTTATTTTTTTATCCCCTACTTTAGTTTAGCCCAATCATGCGAGATATAAGAACCGTTCATGATGTTATATCAATATCATCAGGGTTATGATTCACCAACCTGCTAGTGCTTTTTATGAGGCACAAGCAGGGGAATTTATCCTGGAAGCGGAAGAACTACTGAAACTTCGCGAAACCATAACAAAGGTTTATGTACAAAGAACGGGCAACCCTTTATGGGTTGTATCCGAGGATATGGAAAGGGATGTTTTTATGTCAGCAACAGAAGCCCAAGCTCATGGCATTGTTGATCTTGTAGCGGTCGAAAACTAAAATACTGGGGATTTCGTATAAATCCATTTTATTTCAAACCATAATTAAAATTTTCTGTGATTTGATATTGAATAGAAATAATTCATGATGATCAATCATCAGGTTAAGATCGATCTAAACCAACCCATTTTATTCTATATATACATATATATACATACGACATGCCAACTATTAAACAACTTATTAGAAACACAAGACAGCCAATAAGAAATGTTAAAAAATCTCCCGCTCTTAGAGGATGTCCTCAGCGTCGAGGAACATGTACTAGGGTGTATGTGCGACTCGTTCAGATCATAAGTTCGAACAAATGATACAATTTTTTCAGTATCAATGACCGGTACCAATGAATAGGATAGATAGAGAAGATCTATCATATACCCATATTGTATATGGAATTTATGGTTTCCATTGGTGCAAATCCAATCATCTAGATTTGAAATAAGAAGCAATTCCCCATTGGTAGCAAATGGTTATCCATTAAGCGGAGGAAATGGTATCATAAGAAGCAAAAAGGTTATGCTCCTTTTCTTGAAAGAACGGACTAACAGGGTCAGCTACCTAGCCAACTTTCATAATTAAATGCCGTCACTGTACGGATAACTCTTTTTGTGAAAAGAGCTATTACTGTAGATAGGTAGAGCCAAAGAGTGTGAACTATACAAGTTAACAATAACATTTGATTAAATGAAAGAAGAGGCTCCGGTGTATAGAGAGGACCTCACCGTTTAAGAGGTAACCATAGAAACGATGGAACCCACTATTTTTTTTTATTTAGTATCGTTCTAATTTCTTATTTCCAGTGAAATAAATGGAAGGAATAGAATACAAAATCGTGGTTGGGAAGGTCATAGTAGCAAAAGCCATTGGAATTGATATTTTATATATCGGAATAATCCGTTTTGTTATTAATCGACCGGGGAAGGGGAAAAGGATGACTGAAAGAAGAGAAATCAATTAGTTATTCATTAAGCTTTAATCTGATTCAATGACCAGAGTTAAACGAGGATATACAGCTCGGAGACGTCGAACAAAAATTCGTTTATTTGCATCAACCTTTAGAGGGGCTCATTCAAGACTTACTCGAACGATTACTCAACAGAAAATGAGAGCTTTGGTTTCCTCTCATCGAGATAGAGGCAGACAAAAGAGGGATTTTCGTCGTTTGTGGATCACTCGGATAAACGCAGTAACTCGTGAGAATAAGGTATTCTATAGTTATAGTATATTAATACACAATCTGTACAAGAAGCAATTGCTTCTTAATCGTAAAATACTTGCGCAAATAGCTATATCAAATAAGAATTGTCTTTACATGATTTCCAATAAAATTATCAAATAAAGGAGATTCAAAAGTAATATACAGGAATGATTGAAAGGGAATTCCCCGGAGAATGAACTCCGGGAAGATATAGAATAAAAATAAATTAAGATAAGTAGTAGAAATGAACGAACATGTTTCAATAAAAAAAATATTTCTTCTTCTCCCCCATTTTTGTTTCTTATATTATAACACAAGAATCAAATCAGGATTCTAGGCCTTTTCGAACAAAACATCAATCTGAGCTTGAGTTCCAATTGGATTTTTGAGTCAATTGAGGAGTATGCCTATTTATTTCTGGTTCTAGGACCAGTAGTTCTTGGGATCGACTCAGCTCTCTCAAATTGTTTCTCATTATTAAGAAAAGGTAACAAAGATAAAATACGAGCTTGTTTTATAGCAATAGTAATTAATCGTTGTTGTTTCAAGGTCAATCTATTCACTCGTCTAGATAATATTTTTCCTTGTTCACTAATAAATCGACTAATTAAACTCATGTTTCTATAATCGATTCGATCCCCCGATCCAATTGGGGGCAAACGCCTACGAAAAGATCGCTTGTATTTACGAAAGGGTTGCTTGGATTTATCCATGGTTTATTCCTTATCTCTAAAGTTCAATTTATTTATTCATTTCGGATCCAACCGAAATAGGCTTTGATTCATATATTATTTCATTCATATACTATATATCTATACACATGAAAGAATATCTACATAAAATCGGGTTTGATTTGTATATATTATGTATATTATATATGTTAAGTTCTTACTCTTCCTGTCCTGTTCTTTGGAAAGATCGAACACATGATGTTTCCTTCGATCTATTTCTTGATTTCCCCATGAATCGTATGCTTATGACAATAGCGACAAAATTTTTGCAATTCTAATCGACTGGGTGTATTGTGGCGATTCTTTTGAGTAATATATCTAGAAATGCCCCGCGATTCCTTATTGACACTATTTCGGACACAACTGGTACATTCCAAAATAACTCTGACTCTGACATCTTTACCCTTGGCCATGAACCTCCTTTAGATTTTGTATCGACTTAACTTAAGTCTTATATTTTCGATCCGAACCGAAGAAGAAGAAAAAAATAAATAGAAGTTACTAGTTAGAAATTCCATTTCTAAGCATTTCATTGTAATTCTTCTTATTATCTTATCTAATTAATTTATTATCTAATTAATAGAATATGTATTAATATAGTATATATTAAGTTAAGTAATACAAAATAGAATAATAATTAAGTAATACAATTTCTTTCTAACTATCAATTATTTCTATCCAAAATCCCAATATTTCATTTAAGTATCTTCTTTCTATGCTATGATTTCGTAGAGCCCACCCTAGACCGGATACACATTTGAATTTTTTTTTCTGTTTTCCCAAATTCGATCTTGGATCTACCGGATTTTTTATGAGGTTCAATACACTTTTTCCTTCTCTTTCCTTACTATTCTAAAGAATTGAAAGGGAGAGGCGAGGTTTTAGTTACGTCATGTGGAATTATATTTCTTCATTTCTTCGCATATCAATAACTAGAATTAAAAAAAGGGGAATGACAGGGCATCTGGGAATAAACGATTAATTTCTATCAATAGACCCGCTAAAGACCCAAACCATAGAGTAGTTAACACAGGTGCCACGGAGAGATATGTTTTTAGATCTCGCATTGAAAATCCTCCTTCTTTATTGTAATACATATATTGTCAGATGCTGTAGTTCAAGATCATTTTTTTTTATTTTTACGCGGATTTCCTAACAAAAATGGATATGTACAATGAACCAATAGATGAGATTTTCCTGTCACTAAAAAAGAAAAAGATGACCCCTTCTTCCTGAGCATTACGGATAAATATTCATTCTTTTTTATATGTTAGGTTGGGTTTCAGATGTATATAATTCTTTTATTATATGAAACCAAAAACAAGAAATGACAAGAAAGTTCTATATAGATAGAGGAGAAAATAAAGATGTGGAAAACAAGACAGGTATTTTGTACAATGACACTGTACAACAATTTTAAAAAGGGATGTAGCGCAGCTTGGTAGCGCGTTTGTTTTGGGTACAAAATGTCACGGGTTCAAATCCTGTCATCCCTACCTATTACTTCTCCTATGGGCAGTAACGAAAGATTAATTGGGATCGACTAAAATGAGGCATAATCTTTCATTTTTGGATACTATATTTATGTGAGATGTGTTAGAAGTTAAGTGGAAAAAAAAAAAATTCTTTGAAAGCGCTCTTAGTTCAGTTCGGTAGAACGCGGGTCTCCAAAACCCGATGTCGTAGGTTCAAATCCTACAGAGCGTGATTCTGTCTATCTTATGTATGTCGAATCACAATAAAATAACTTAACAAAACAAAGTTGAATTGCAACTGGAATTTGACCTCCTCCCTGTAGGA